CGCACATCACTTAGATGGGCTATAGAAAGTAACATAGGAGGAAATGAAGAAATAGAATATGAAAAAAATATAGAAGGAAATGAAAGAGGATCATATTCTATTTGTACTGTATCTGAAATGAACTTTGGCTATTCCCATCCCTCAACTCCTCTAGACTATACTTTTTCTCTTTCAACTAACTAATTTAGCCTTTCGAATATGTATAAAGTATTAACGTTTTTTTTTGAACAAAAGGAGACACAGTATGGACAAATAAAAAAACAAGAGGAAACAAAATGGAATTCTTTTGTATACTTTATATACATATGATATATATAAGGGGTATATCTCCGACATTTAGATGGATAAATATGTATCATGATTTATACTATTAATGAATATGTATGTCGACCCATATCAATTAATTTTTAGAATATATACTCATACAAATTACTCATGTGCCAGGAACCAGATTTGAACTGGTGACACGAGGATTTTCAGTCCTCTGCTCTACCAGCTGAGCTATCCCGACCATTCACGACGCATCATCCTCATTTTATTTTAATATAGGACTTGGGTCTATGTCAATTAGTCAATTAGAAAAACGAAAAAGTATTACAAAGTATTATACAGGATCTAATAGAATTTCTTGGATCTTCAAAAAAAAATTTTCAAAGTTTCAGTACAGTACAAGTAATGATATGTATTGTTAATTATTCAAATTTAATGGATTCCTTGCTCAAATCATTTGTACTGTACGCGTATCATTATCATATATATCACACACAAGTCTTGTGATAAGAAAAAAATTTTCGCTCAGATCCATTTGTGAAAGAAAAGAGTAGAATGAGAATGAATGATAAATATAACGAATTTTGATTTGAATCGCTAACAAAATGATAAAATGAAAATAAATAATTAGGGAGTCAACCGGGTCGTTTTGGGGATAGAGGGACTTGAACCCTCACGATTTCTAAAGTCGACGGATTTTCCTCTTACTATAAATTTCATTGTTGTCGATATTAACATGTATAATGGGACTCTATCTTTATTCTCGTCCGATTAATCAATTATTAAAAAGATCTATCAGACTACGGTGGAGTGAATGGTTTGATCAATGAATATTCGATTCTTTTTTCAATTTTGAATCGATTCACAACAAGTCTTTCATTTTTCATATAAATATAAAAAAATACAGATTTGGGTCGTCATTAATCATTTTTAGATAGTATTTCAGTACTATACGTATGTATATAGGTTTATCCTTCATCCTTTCTGAAGTTTCGATGGAAGGATTCCTTTACTAACACAATGCAGCCAACTCCATTTGTTAGAACAGCTTCCATTGAGTCTCTGCACCTATCCTTTTTTATTTTCGGTTTATGAAACCCTTGTTTATTTTCATAAAACAGGATTTGGCTCAGGATTGCCCATTTTTAATTCCAGGGTTTCTCTGAATTTGAAAGTTCTCACTTGGTAGGTTTCCATACCAAGGCTCAATCCAATTAAGTCCGTAGCGTCTACCAATTTCGCCATATCCCCTCTTTTTTTTGATGTGATTAAGATCGCATCATGATGCCGCCCCCCCCCTTTTCTTTCATTTCTATTATGCTGGACCGGTTGAATTCATTAGATACCGGTTCCTATATTGAAAAGTGTTTTCTACTATTTGATTTCTTGTATATTTTCTTTCATCTCTATCGGAGACCCGTATTTGGTCCAATCAGAAATGATTCTATCATTTCTATATCATCAATTCAATATAGATCGCATAACATATATATTATAGTATAATATATATTTATTATACTTATATATGCCCCTATTTCTACCGTTTTTAGCGTGCAATTTTAAATACTTGAACGGTCGATTCTTTTTTTTTTTTTTTTTTCGTCTTAGCTTTCACCTTTCCGAATGAAACCAGAGGAGTGTTTCATTATGATCTGGATTGCGCTTTTATCTTTCATGTTATTCTTAGGGCAGGCCTTCTATAACATTATAACATAACAAAAAAACAACATTATAACATAACAAAAAAACGAAAAGGAAGATTTGAGTATTATTAATTTTAAATTAAATTAATAGCCATAACTAAAACTAATAAAATGGCTATAACTAACCATTCCGTTAATTTAGAATTAGAAGAGAATTCAAAATAAAATTATTTATTAATTAAATATGAAATTATTTCGAATTATATATAATAAATAATAATATTATAAGATTGTAATATACAAGAAATATAGAAATAGAATAAGATTCTAAACTTAATTACTTTACTCGATTTTATTTAAAATGAAATATTAAAATATATTTTCAAATTAAAATGAAATATATATATTTCTATATATAAAATATATATGAAATATAATAAAATATATATGAAATATAATAAAATTATGTAATAAAAAATAGTAAACATAGAATAGTAAAAAAAATCTTACCATCTAATTAAGCTAATTAAGATATTTATTATTGATAAACATATATTTGAGAAATAGATCAAAATTTTATATCGCGATATTTAATAATATCGCTATATTAATAGGTATGTTCTATAATATTCAAATATCCAATATGTTTGGAAATTATAAAATTCTATTTTCTATTCTTCCTTATTTTTGATATTTCTATTTTTCTATATATCATATTTCTTATGAATTTCTATTTTTCTATATATCATATTTCTTATGAATTTCTATTTTTCTATATATCATATTTCTTATGAAATAGCTAAGAATGAACAGTTAATATCTCAGTAGTTTACTAAATTAGTATACGTGTACAATTTATGTTATGTGAGCCCGCTTAGCTCAGAGGTTAGAGCATCGCATTTGTAATGCGATGGTCATCGGTTCGATTCCGATAGCCGGCTTTTCTCCGTTTGTTTGATTTTTTATTTTTTACATAATTGATAATGTGAAATCAAAGCGAAAAACTTCTTTCCCTTTTCCCAAGGGTCACCCTATCATCTCGTAGGAACTTCCAATTATGAATAAAAATGGGATTGGAGGAGTTCGGTCTCTGTAGAACAAATCAATCAAGAAAAGAACCCTGAATTTTTTTTATTATTATTTTAAATTTTTTTTATTTATATAATACAATTATTTATATACAATAAGGTCCGGATATTGATACAATTCCTCTAATTATTCTTTGTAATACAATACTTCAGTAAATTTCGATTAATTTATCATATTTTAGTTTAGTTTTAATTTTGTTTTATGAAATTTCATAAAAAATAAGGAGTCTTTATGTCACGTTACAGAGGGCCTCGTTTCAAAAAAATCCGTCGTCTGGGGGCTTTACCGGGACTAACTAGTAAAAAGCCTAGAGCCGGAAGCGATCTTAGAAACCAATCGCGCCCCGGAAAAAAATCTCAATATCGTATTCGTTTAGAAGAAAAACAAAAATTGCGCTTTCATTATGGTCTTACAGAACAACAATTACTTAAATACGTTCGTATCGCCGGAAAAGCCAAAGGATCAACAGGTCAGGTTTTACTACAATTACTTGAAATGCGTTTGGATAACATCCTTTTTCGATTGGGTATGGCTTCGACTATTCCTCAAGCCCGCCAATTAGTTAACCATAGACATATTTTAGTTAATGGTCGTATAGTAGATATACCAAGTTATCGCTGTAAACCCCGAGATATTATTACAGTGAGGGATGAGCAAAAATCTAGGGCTCTGATTCAAAATTATCTTGATTCATCCCCCCGCGAGGAGTTGCCAAACCATTTGACTCTTCACCCATTCCAATATGAAGGATTCGTCAATCAAATAATAGATAGTAAATGGGTCGGTTTGAAAATAAATGAATTGCTAGTTGTAGAATATTACTCTCGTCAGACTTAACCCCAACTAAAATAACAAAGGTTCGGACAATTTTGACCTCTCCATTTTGGCTTAAGTAAAGGGACCCGGGGTAAGTAAGGTAAGGGGTTTGATCTGGGGATTTTGATCTCATTCATGTATCATAGATCGGTAGGGGATTTTCATTCCTTGTCCATTTTGCCCAGTATTTTTCGTACCACAGAAGATTTGGATTAGGAATACATAATCGATATCAAAGAAAGGTCTAACTGTTGGAGTATACATTCTTATTTGATGCATTGCAGTCAGTAACATTGGTGAATTAGGTGAAGAGTACGGAAAGAGAGGGATTCGAACCCTCGGTAAACAAAAGTCTACATAGCAGTTCCAATGCTACGCCTTGAACCACTCGGCCACCTCTCCTACATAATGATTATGGCCAAAAAACCGAGTTAATAGTGAGTCATTCATATTATTTTGGATAGGTATCTACATTGAATTAAAATTATTAAAAAATTGAACTCTAAAAATAGAAAACTTTTCATCAAAGACAAATCCTTCCGCATAAATCTTTTTTGTGAAAAATTGTAAAATAAAGATATATCTATTCATGTTTGCGAAGATGGGGTTTCCGCCCTTTCTAATATTTATACCGGATTTAATCTCTCAATTGAAACGAATTCAACGATTGATCCATTTTTTTAGACTGTGTTTAATGGATATCTTTAGATCATTATTCAATTTTCATAAAAATTCTAAAATGCCTTTCCAGTTTTAGATTTTTCAACAACAACTCCTTACTCCAACTTCTTAACCCATAGATTGATTTCAAATTCATGAACCGTCCCCCGGATTTTTTTTTTTTATTGATTCCTGTCAAAACGAAACAATTTGAGTATGAGTAAAAGGTCTTCCTTTTTATTTTAATGAATCCGTTTTTATGTTATTTCGTACTGTACAATTCCTTTGTTTGTGGGATCATTTTCTCACGAAATGAAATTAAAATAAATTATAGAATGGATTAATACACCTATGTCTAGATCTGGGATAAATGGAAATTTTATTGATAAAACCTTTTCAATTGTAGCCAATATCTTATTACGAATAATTCCGACAACTTCGGGAGAAAAAGAGGCATTCACCTATTACAGAGATGGTGCGATTTGATTATTTTTTTATTTATTTTCTTTTCTATTTTTTACT